ATAGTAGAGTGAAATAAAAGCGAAAATGTGCTTTGTAATATGTAATCTATAAGATGACTAGATTGATTACAACGAAATCTTTCAACCACAAGGAAGTTTATGGCTAAGGGTAAAGATAATAGAGGAAAGGTTACTTTGGAATGTACTGCGAATTATGGCAAGAATTGTCCGGATTATATGGATCATCCAAATATGCGTAGGAGGAATTTAGCTTTACGTAATATTTGGCTGGAACTTTGGGTGGAACTTATGAAGAAAAAAATGCGCCTTTTCATTAAGAAAGGCTTGCGCAAGACATACCATGTCATAGCGGTCATTGTATATGGAGTGTCTGGGACATGTGTTCTTTTCTTCATGATAAGCTCCTTCTTGGAGCTATTAGACATATTCGTGGGAATGATACAGTCGGGGTACATCCTCTTTCTGTATTTCCACTGGCCTGGAGTCAAGCCCTGGGTCCTACCTTTCATACGCCAAATGGGGTCCGAGTTCAAAGACAACCTTCATTTCATAGCTATATTAACCCAGAAAATAGCTATATTAACCCAGAAACTGGGCTGGTTCCTCTTTCCGACTCCCGTTTTTTTGCGAGGAGAAGAGCGGGAGGTCCCTATTTTCACTATAGGGCTCGTAGAGAGGTTCCTCTATAACCTCATCAGCGACCTCCAGTATTTTTTCACTGGAGGACTTTCCTTAGCCTCAATACCCTTACCGCCGGGGGGTATCGCGCCAGTGATGAGAGCCTTTCGAATTCAACGAAGGACCCTCTTCTTTCGACTACCTGAAATAGTGTTTTATCACTATATACTTGGTAGAATGGCAGAGGACTGGAAAAAGGGAGGATATATCAAACGCAAGAATTTTGCGTTGAGATATCTCGCTCTGTTTACTCTGATTATAGTAATAAAGGCCAACCAATCCACCCTTTTTTTGAAACGGGTAGTCTTGTGAATTTCCGTTTCAAAGAATTGGATTGGCAAGTCTTTACTTGATTGTTCAAGGTACTCGATCCAATAAAAAATCGAGTAAGTTAGAGCCTTTAACATCTATTAACAAGAGAAAGCGACCTTCGGAGAAATGAAGCAAGGCAAAGAGAATTTCATGCTCTTTGTCTTGCGTATCTGGATAGAATTATCCATATATAATTTCTAATTCAAACGTCCTCCATATCTTTCGAGTAGTGAAAATCCTCATTCTTTTTATTAAGAATCTTTGTTGTTGAATTGGATTCTAGAAGATTTCTCGGGAATTTGAAAGAAACTCTTTCTTTATTAATATGAAATGAATTTCTTAAATGAAAATGAGAAGAAAAGAAAAAGACAAGAGAAGAATAATATAATAAAAGAAAAAGAATAATAATGAGAATCAAAATGAAAGTAGATTAGTATACATATATCTCATGTAGAAATAGGAATAAGTCCTTTTATTTAGTTCTACATTCCTTGCACTTATTATACATACCCACTTAATTATCCTTAGTATAATTATATATGAAATACGCATTCAAATTCTTCTAAGATTAAGATACCTTTCTAACATAACAATATAAAAATAACAGGGACAAATATTAGGTCAAATAGGTAAAAATAGGAAATCGAGTCAGCCCATTCTATGACAACTCTCAATAACTTACCCTCCATTTTAGTGACTTTAGTAGGCCTAGTATTTCCGGCATTTGCAATGGCTTCTTTATTTCTTCATGTTCAAAAAAACAAGATTTTGTAGATCCGATGGAGCAAAATCTTTTCTCTTTTTTTTTTCAATTCAAGACTTAGATAACATAGATATTCGATTTAGTAGAATATGATATAACATGTGGCTTTCCTCGAAGAGAAATGGCAGAAGTCTTGTGCATGTGCAAAGATGCTATATCGTGAAATGAATTCTAGTTTTTTTTGAATTGACAAAGTCACAAGTAAAATGAAATTGATTTAGGTTATTCTTCCAAGAAAAAAGTGAAACCGGGTCTAGTATGAGTTGTCGATCTGAAAATCTATGGCTAGAACTTATAGCGGGGTCTCGAAAAACAAGTAATTTTCTCTGGGCTCTTATCCTTTTTTTAGGTTCATTCGCATTCTTATTGGTTGGAACTTCCAGTTATCTTGGCAGAAATTGGATATCTTTATTTCCGTCTCAGCAAATTCTTTTTTTCCCCCAAGGGGTTGTGATGTCTTTCTATGGAATCGCGGGTCTCTTTATAAGCTCTTATTTGTGGTGCACAATTTCATGGAATGTAGGTAGTGGTTATGATCGATTCGATAGAAAAGAAGGAATAGTGTGTATCTTTCGTTGGGGATTCCCCGGAAGAAATCGTCGTATCTTCCTACGATTCCTTATGAAAGATATTCAGTCCATCAGAATAGAAGCTAGAGAGGGTTTTTATGCTCGTCGTATCCTTTATATGGAAATCAGAGGTCAGGGGGCCATTCCCTTAACCCGTACTGCCGAGAATTGGACTCCACGCGAAATTGAGCAAAAGGCTGCTGAATTAGCCTATTTCTTGCGTGTCCCGATGGAAGTCTTTTGAAAGAAATGAACCGAAGAAATAGAAGAAATGCTTTCGGCAGCAGGGAAGAAAGGTATGGATGCTCTTTAGAAATCTTTTTTCTAGAGCATAACCTAATTGAAGTTTCTTCAAAATAAGCATTCATTAACAAATTACAGATGCAAAAATGAAAAAAAAAAGAACCACCCCCTTTCTATATCTTGCATCTATAGTCTTTTTACCCTGGTGGATCTCTCTCTTCTTTAAGAAAAGTCTAGAATCTTGGGTTACTAATTGGTTGAATATCAGTCAATCCGAACCTTTTTTGAATGATATTCAAGAAAAAAGTCTTATAGAAAAATTCATAGAATTAGAGGAACTCCTTCTCTTGGACGAAATGATAAAGGAATGCCCGAAACTAGATCTACAAAAGTTTCGTATAGGAATCCACAAAGAAACGATCCAATTGATGAATATGTACAATGATGATCGTATCCATACGATTTTGCACTTCTCGACAAATATAATCTCTTTCGTTATTCTAAGTGTTTGTTCTATTCTGGGTAATGAAGAACTTGTTATTCTTAACTCTTGGATTAAAGAATTCTTATATAATTTAAGCGACACACTGAAAGCCTTTTGTCTTCTTGCATTAACTGATTTTTTGTTCGGATTCCATACGATCAGTGCTTGGGAATTACTAATTGGCTCCGTTGTTCATAACGATCAAATGAGATCTCTTCTTGTTTGCCTTTTCCCATCCGTTTTACATACCATTTATTACTTTTGGACCTTCAATTATTTAAACTGTGTATCCCCGTCACTTGTAGTGCTTTATGATTCACTAGTTGACGTCGACTGAAAAAAGATCTGATCCGACGATAGAATTCCCATCTTGATTGCTTTGTACACAAAGCCGTATTTACCCCTTCTACCCCTCTGGAGGTCCTATATTCCAGTAAACTACTTTGGTAAATAGCAGAATCGTAGGTAGGAAACTATACTAGTAACCCACCTCATTTTATTGTAGAAATTTTGAGATCAATGATTGGACCAGGACCATGCAAACTAGAAAGACCCTCTCTTGGATAAAGGAAGAGATTACTCGATCCATTTCCCTATCGCTAATGCTATCTATAATAACTCATGCATCCCTTTCAAATGCATATCCCATTTTTGCGCAGCAAGGTTATGAAAATCCGCGAGAAGCGACTGGGCGTATTGTATGTGCGAATTGCCATTTAGCCAATAAGCCTGTGGATATTGAGGTTCCACAAACGGTACTTCCTGATACTGTATTTGAAGCAGTTGTTCGAATTCCTTATGATATGCAAATTAAACAAGTTCTTGCTAATGGTAAAAAAGGGGCTTTAAATGTAGGAGCTGTTCTTATTTTACCCGAGGGGTTTGAATTAGCCCCTCCTGATCGTATTTCGCCCGAGATGAAAGAAAAGATAGGCAATCTTCCTTTTCAGAGCTATCGCCCCACTCAAAAAAATATTCTTGTGATAGGTCCTGTTCCTGGTCAAAAATATAGTGAAATCGCCTTTCCTATTCTTTCCCCGAACCCCGAGACTAATAAGGATGTTCATTTCTTAAAATATCCCATATATGTAGGCGGGAACAGGGGAAGGGGTCAGATTTATCCTGACGGGAGCAAGAGTAACAATACAGTTTCTAATGCTACAGCAGCGGGTATAGTAAGCAAAATCATACGAAAAGAGAGGGGGGGCTACGAAATAACCATAGCGGATGCATCGAACGGACGTCAAGTGGTTGATATTATCCCTCCAGGACCGGAACTTCTTGTTTCGGAGGGCGAGTCTCTCAAAGTGGATCAACCATTAACAAGTAATCCTAATGTGGGTGGATTTGGTCAGGGGGATGCAGAAATAGTACTTCAAGATCCATTACGTGTCCAAGGCCTTTTGTTCTTCTTGACATCTGTTCTTTTGGCACAAATCTTTTTGGTTCTTAAAAAGAAACAGTTTGAGAAAGTTCAATTATCCGAAATGAATTTCTAGATTCGCAGATTTGTCAACAAGAAATTCCGCTCGTACAAAGAATCCAATTCTTATTCTCTCGTATGATTTGATTCAAAAAATGATGTAACGTCTTTCTCTTTTGCTTGTTTAGATTCTTTTTCTACCAGATGTAGGGGATTGGTTGGACTCCATTCCTAGTCATAGTCTGTATATTGTGAAGAAGGCTTTTTGACTTCCTATTTCTTTTTCAATCCACCAAATTAGAGCAGTGTGACTATGTCAGTATTGTCATATTTCAATGTCCTAGAATGCGACAAAAGTGAGTTTTCTATTCTATATATATTCTATCTAATAATACAATGAAATTCGACTAAACAAAAAATAGAAGATCACTATTAACTAAGTGGAGAATAGAAAGCAAAGGAGGAGGGATTGGGTTATTGGTCTTTCTAGTTTTCGGCACAAGAAAAGGCCTCTTCCGCAGCCCTTTCTTGTGTCGAAAGAATAAGAGTTCTTGATCCCCTTCGTCA